ATTTTTCATTTTTAATAAAGAAAAGTTCTCCTTTTTATTCGAAACGTCTAGTGATCTTCAACCAATTATGCGCTTCAATATAATTACCAGGAGTAAGTGCTATAGCCTGTTTCCAATACTCAGCGGCTTGGTCGAACCAAGCCTCCGCAATTTCAGAATCCCCCTGTTGAATGGCCTGTTCTCCCCGGTCGGAATAGGTGGGTTAATTCCTTCCCTTAGAACCGTACTTGAGAGTTTCCTAGCTCATACGGCTCGGCAGTCAACTCTTTTTTTATTCCATTTGAATCTACCATATCTAATCTAACTGAATAAGATTTCTCGTAGATCTATCCCATTTTTCGGGTTGGTTAATCAAAAGAAGTTAATAAAATGAGTTTCAAACTTAAATCTTAAGTTTGGATTAAAAATCCGGTTTATTTTAGTTTTATCTTTTCTCCCACCTTCAGAAAAATAAAACATAGACATTTTGCCTATCATTAGAATTTTCTGAAAGGTAACTATCTCAGTTTCATATCATATAGAAATTTATATAGAATTTTTGAAAAAGACTTTCGAAAGGAAAGACTTACTATCTTTGGGATCTGATCCTACACCGCTGCTCAATATCTTAGTGGATCGACTCTATTACACAAGTGGATTCCTAACATTTGTCTCACATCATGACATAAGTAAGCAGTTATTTTTGTATCGGCGCAAAACCTTACTAATTGATCTTTACGGTGCTTACTCTATCAATTAGATCCTTTACCCATAGAATAAAACAGCTAGGCATATCTATTTCTTCATATTTCAACTTCTATGAAGTTTCTTTCTTTTCTACAGCTGATAAAAATCGTTGTTTTAGACAATGCATATGTAGAACGCCCTTTTTCTAGTATTTACTAGTGAATTTGATCTTTATTTACTTTTTATTTCTATAGTGGAGATAGTCGCACGTAATGACAGATCACGGCCATATTATTAAAAGCTTGTGGTAAGAATGGGTTTCGTTCGAGCGCTCGAAAATAATATTCCAAAGCTTTCGTGTGTTCTCCGTTACTTGTGTGGATAAGTCCTATGTTATACAGTATATAACTTCGGTCATAGGGATCAATTTCTAGTCGCATAGCTTCATAATAATTCTGTAAAGCTTCCGCATAATTCCCTTCGGATTGAGCTGACATCCGTTACGGTCGTCATTCAATTCACAGAATCTCCGTTACAGAACCGTACATGAGATTTTCATCTCATACGGCTCCTCCCTTATGTGCATAATGATAAAATTATAAATAAGATGAAAATCTTCTCATTATGAACTAAGTAGGGCTAGTGTTTTTACAAGAAATCTCTAGCCAACCTTCCTGCAAGAGATCTTTTCTTAACATTAAACGTATTGTTACTAGAGAGAAAAGATAACTCCAACAATTTCTTTGTTCTCAACGCTTCCCAATGTCCAGGAATTAGTCACTTCAACAGCCTTCGATGGTTATACGGGTATCCAAAATACAAACGAGATGGATGTTTGTTGTCCCAACCATTCTTTTAGTCCCAAGCTTGCGAAAGAAGGGGATAATTTTTTTTATAATATAATTATAATATAACAAAGTTTTTCCGTTGTTAATTTCTAGGTGTAGTGCTTCTTCCCCTCTGCTACCTATTGGTTAGGAGTGACCCGTAATATCGAACCTATAGGTATAACCTTTCGCTCAATACTAGAATCGAGAATTGAAACATAGCATCTGAGGCTGCATTAATCGAGGATACACGACAGAAGGAATTGTTCTATTTCCAAACTTTACCTTCTACAAGCGTAGATTTTTTTCTTTTTTTCCCGATCACGAATCATGTGTATTTCTCGTAAAACCGAGAGTCAAAAAAAAGTCAAATCGCACCATCTCTGTAATAAGTAAATGCCTCTTTTTCTCCTGAAGTTGTTGGAATTATTCGTAATAAGATATTGGCTACAATCGAAAAGGTTTTATCAATAAAATTTCCATTTATCCGCGATCTAGACATAGGTAGCAATCCATTCTATCATTGTTCTCATTACTTCTCGGGGGAAAATGATCCCACAAGGAAAAGAATTTTACAGTACGAAATAACATAAAAACAGATTCATTATCATTAAAAAATATGGCCCAATATTAAAAATTTCAAATTGTTCTTTTTTACATTACAGGAACAGGAATTGATTGATAAGAATTAAGAAAAAAATATTGGGAACCGCATTGGATTCCATCTTATTGGAATAGTCTATCAACGAAAGAAACTATTCTTATTTGATTGAAGTTACAGCTTAGAAAAACCTAAGTTGATTGACTTATGATACAAAGAAAAAGAGGATCGAATCGAGTAATCATTGTATGACGAAAACGGGCCCATTTTTTTTGTGTACTTAGCGGATATCACTAGACAATCAACTATAAAAAAATTGTTTATCAATTTGTATTTTTAATAGATAGATGGGATAAGGATTTTTGATAAGGATTTTTGTTGATAACGGGCCTAAAAAGCAATTTGA